GATAACTTGGCTTTATAGTGGAAAAAAGACGTCAAATTGCAAATTTGAAGATGTATTGGTTACTAAAGCTTAAAGATAGGAAGCACGGGTAATTAATTACATAATTAGTTCTATCAAAACTATCCTTTATTCAGGCACCATACTAGTTTAGTTTATTAATAGTGAGAGGGTTGTTTATATATCTATATTTTATAGTATTAGTAAAATTAAGAATTGTAATATATTGGGGTAACCAGAGTATTTGCTTACAAAATTAAACGTGTTAATACTAATCAAAAAAGTTTGATTCTTGCTTTAGTTTTTATTTTATAGTTAAAGAGTACATGCAAATTTTAATGCGAAAGGCGATGTAACTAAAGGTTATTTGTTTATGAGCGGAGTTATTACTCTTAAGAATAAATTCGCAGTACAAAATATTATTTATTTGGTTGGGGCCTGAAAAGGTAAATTATATTCAAAAATCTGATTAAATTTTGTGCCAGCAGTCGCGGTAAGACTTGGAGATTGAGTAGAAATTTTTAGTTATAATTACTATAGGGGGTTTATTTGTAAGTTAGGTTTATAGTTAATAAAAGGTGAAATTAATTTGTTATAGTGTAAATTTAATTTAGTTTTAAAATAATAGGAGGTTGATAAAATTTAGATATGAACTAGGATTAGATACCCTATTACACTTTATTGAAAAAAATTTAAAACTTGAATATTAAAAGTTATGTTCTTTAAATTCAGAGAATTTGGCGGTATTTTAGTCTTGTTAGAGGAACCTGTTTTATAAACGATACAACACGTAATATCTTACTAATTTTTGTTTAGCAGTTTGTATACCGTCATTATTAGATAACTTTTATAGGATAAGTTATTATAATTAAATACTTAAATATATTAGATCAAGGTGCAGCTAATAAATTAGAAAAAATGGGTTACAATGAAATTTATTTAGAACGAATCAATATTTGAAAGTAATATTGTGAAGGGGGATTTAATTGTAATTAAAAATTTAACAGGGTTTAGTGATATAAGTACTAAATTATGTACATATCGCCCGTCGCTTCCATTTAAGGTGGAATAAGTCGTAACATAGTAGGTTTACTGGAAAGTGAACCTGGAAGTAGTTAGAAATGCAGAACTTATTAGTTTAACTTGTAAATTAAAAGTTTTTACTTTGGCAGAGAAATGCATTAAATTTAGAATTTAATTATATAGTGTGTACTATAGGTAAAAGTACTTTAGTACTATGCTTATTATAGTTTTTAGATATCTAATATTAGTTGTTTGTGTTTTAGTTGGGGTTGCTTTTATTACACTCTTGGAGCGTAAGATTTTGGGTTACATCCAGATTCGAAAGGGTCCCAATAAGGTGGGGGTTTTAGGTCTATTCCAGCCATTTTCCGACGCAGTCAAACTTTTTGCTAAAGAGCAAACTTTTCCTGCAGTGTCAAATTTTTTACCTTACTATTTATCCCCTGTATTTGGTTTATTTGTCTCTTTAGTTTTGTGGATAGTAATTCCCTATGAGTTGGGGTTTTTTAATTTTGAGATAGGGGTGCTATTTTTTTTATGTTGTTTAAGGCTAGGGGTATATCCTTTAATAGGGGCGGGGTGAGCCTCTAATTGTAAGTATTCTTTATTAGGAAGTTTGCGGGGTGTTGCGCAGACTATTTCTTATGAGGTGAGGTTAGCTTTAATTTTATTGTCTTATATTTTTTTAATTAGGGGTTATAATTTTATTGGGTTTGGGGTTTATCAAGAGTATGTTTGATTTTTTTGATTAACATTCCCCTTATCTATAATTTGATTGAGGTCATGTTTGGCTGAAATGAATCGTACTCCTTTCGATTTTGCGGAGGGGGAGTCTGAATTGGTGTCAGGGTTTAACACTGAGTATAGTAGGGGTGGTTTTGTATTAATTTTTATAAGGGAGTATGCAAGAATTTTATTTATAAGGGGGGTGTCTACGTTATTATTTTGGGGGGGGGTTGTGGTTAGATTTAGGTTTTGTTTTAAGTTGGTGGTAATTAGGTTAGTTTTTATTTGGGTTCGAGGGACTCTCCCTCGATTCCGATATGATAAGCTAATATATTTGGCTTGAAAAAGGTTTTTGCCTGTTTCCTTAAATTATTTAATTTTTTTTATGGGGTTAAAAGTATTTATGTATTAGAATTAATTAAATTAGTTTATTAGACTGAAAGGCAATTAGAAACTTAGGTCTTATTAATGTTTTCAAAACATTTGTTTTATTATAAACTAAATTACCAATTCAATAATTTATCTCATAGTGGGGCTGCTAAGGGCCTTAGAATATAAAATGAGAAATAGATAATAGTTAGTGTTTGACCCATAAGGATGTAGGGGTCCTCTACTGGTTTAGCTCCGATTCAGGTTAGGAGGACAATTGAAGAGATAAAGGCCCAAAATATAATTTGTCTTATTGGGTAAAAGGATATCCTTTGGAATTTAGAAATAAAGGTTAAAGGTAGTATTATGAGTAGGGCCACCGAAAGGACTAGGGCCACTACTCCCCCTAGTTTATTAGGGATAGAGCGGAGGATGGCATAAGCAAAGAGAAAGTACCATTCTGGTTGGATGTGGATTGGGGTGACTAGGGGGTTGGCGGGAGTGAAGTTATCCGGGTCTCTTAAGAGGTAAGGGCTAAGAAGGGATAATATAATAAGGAGGAAGGATATAATTAGGAACCCTACAATATCTTTAAATGTAAAGTAAGGGTGAAAGGGGATTTTATCTATATGAGTTGAGAACCCTAAGGGGTTATTCGCTCCTGAGTGATGAATAAAAAGAATGTGGATTAACGAGGTTGCTGAGATTAGGAACGGGAGAAGAAAGTGGAATGTAAAAAATCGTGTTAGGGTTGCGTTATCAACAGCAAACCCTCCCCAGATTCATTGAACTAGGTCTACCCCAATATACGGGATAGCTGAGAAGAGATTGGTAATAACTGTAGCCCCTCAGAAAGATATTTGACCCCAGGGTAAAACATAGCCTAGGAAGGCGGTAGCTATAGTTAAAAATAAGATAATTACTCCTATTATTCAGGCGTGTGAGAGGGTAAATGACCCATAATAAATTCCGCGCCCAATGTGTAAATAAATACAAATAAAGAAGAATGAGGCCCCATTCGCATGAATAACCCGGAATAACCAACCATAGTTTACATCTCGGCAGATATGGGAAATACTAGAAAAAGCTAGGTCAATATGTGAAGTGAAGTGGAGGGATAGAAATAAACCTGTTATAATTTGTATAATTAGGCAGAATCCTAAGAGTGACCCAAAATTCCATAGGGAGGAGATATTTCTCGGGGTCGGCATATCAATAAGAGCTCTGTTGGCAAGTTTAAATAAAGGATGATTTTTTCGTAGTGGTGAGGTCATTTGTTAAATTTTTAAATGAATTGAAGGTATGAGACCTTATTTTAACACTAAAATTAATGTTAAATGTTAGTACAGGTATTTTTATTTTTTTGATTATAATGATGTGTGGGTTAGGGGCATTTATCTCTAAGTATAAACATTTATTGAATGTTTTATTAGGGTTAGAATTTATAATATTAAGTGTATTCGGGATAATTAGGGTGAGAATAACCGGGGCCGGTAGGGAGGTATATTTTGTTATATTTTTTTTAGTTTTAGTAGCTTGCGAAGGGGCCCTGGGTTTATCCCTTCTGGTTTCTATTGTACGTTCGCATGGGAATGATTATTTTAGGAGATTTGGTGTGTTAATATGTTAAAATTTTTAATATTTAATTTTATATTGATAATGTTTGTAAAAAGGTGAGGGTTAATCGAAATTAGAATACTTGTGATAAGTTTTTTAATACTGCTATTTGGTCTCAATCATGATTTCTTTTTTTTTAATTTAGGGTTTGGTCTGGGTATGGATTTTTTAAGAAATATTTTGATTATATTAAGTGTCTGAATTGTTATACTTATAGTGTATTCAAGTCAAAGTATTAAAAAAGGTGAAAATTTTTATTTTATATTTTTGTTTAGTAATTTAATTTTACTGCTAATTTTATTACTAACTTTTTGCTCGTCAGACTATTTATTATTTTATGTTAGTTTTGAAAGATCTTTAATCCCTATACTTGTTTTGATTTTAGGGTGGGGCTACCAGCCCGAACGTATTCAGGCTGGTGTTTATATACTATTTTATACTTTATTTGCTTCTTTGCCTTTGTTAGTGTCTTTGTTGAGATTATATAAAATTAGGGGGAGCTTGAGAATAGGGTTAATATTACGAGTGGGGGATAGGGAGCCCCTATTAATTCTATGATATTTTTGCACTATTTTTGCTTTTTTAGTAAAGTTGCCTTTATATATATTTCATTTATGGCTACCTAAGGCACATGTTGAAGCACCCATCGCAGGGTCTATAATTTTGGCGGGGGTGTTATTAAAACTAGGGGGCTATGGTTTAATTCGAATTTTAGGTATTTTTTCAGGGGTTAATAAATCATTTTCTTGGTTATGGGTGAGAGTGGGAATTTTGGGGGGGCTAATTGTGAGGTTGATATGTTTACGTCAGGTGGATATGAAGTCTTTAATTGCTTATTCGTCTGTTGCCCATATAGGGTTAGTTTTAGGGGGCTTAGTTGTGGGGAGAGACTGAGGTTTAAATGGGGCTGTAGTGGTAATGGTGGGTCATGGTTTATGTTCTTCTGGCTTATTTTGTTTAGCTAATATGGTTTATGAGCGTTTGGGGAGTCGGAGTTTAATGATTAGGAAGGGGCTAATAAGTTTTATACCTAATTTAGGTATGTGATGATTTTTGTTGATTGTTGGAAATATAGCTGCCCCCCCTTCGTTAAACTTGTTGGGAGAAATTAATTTAATAATTAGGGTTGTGAGGTGAAGAGAAATCGGTATAATTAGAATTTCTGGTCTATCATTTTTTAGGGCTGTTTATACTTTATATATATATTCTTTAAGTCAACATGGCTTATTTTTAAATTCATTATATTCATGTTGTTCAGGAAAGGTAGGCGAGTATTTTGTATTAATAATGCATGGTTTACCTTTAAATGCAATAATTCTTAAGAGGATATTAGTGTTAACTAATTTGTAGATAAGGTGGCTGAGTTTAGGTGTTAGATTGTAAATCTAAAAACAAATTATTAAATTTTCTTATCAGGAATTTTAGTAAGATTTAAAAGGGTTTACTTTTTTTTACAACTTTGAAGGATGTTAGTTTTGTTAACTTAAAATCTTAAATAATTATAAGGGAGGAAGGGATTAGTAGGCCGAATAGGTTAATTAAGGAGGAGAGTGGAACCCTTGGGGAGGGATCTAGTTTAAAGGGGGCGTCTCATTTATTTTGGGTGAATAATAGCGAAATTGAGGATAAAGTAAGGCGGATATAGAAATATAAGGTGATAAGGGAAGATAGGAGAAGGACAAAAAGAGGTAAGAAGAATGATGAGTTTATTATTTCTTGGATGATAAATCATTTGGGGATAAACCCGGTAAAAGGTGGAAGCCCTCCTAAGGAGTAAAGGCTAAAGATAGGGATAATTTTTGAGAGGGGAGTCTTACTATTATTAGTAAGATGGGTAAAATAGAAGGCTTGAATAGAGTTAAAAATTATAACCACGGATAGCGAAATAATAGAGTATATTGTAAAATAAATTATTCATAGGGTTTCGTTGATTAATATGGAAAAAAGTATTCATGATATGTGGTTGATAGAGGAGTAAGCAAGAATTTTTCGGAGAGAGACTTGGTTTAATCCTCTTAAGGCACCTACTGCAGCAGAAGTTAGGGCGACTAAGAAGATCAGGGAATAACAAAAGTGGTTGCAAACTAAGTAGGAAGTTAGGAATATAGGTGCCAATTTTTGAATGGTTATTAAAATAAGAGCTTGAATTCAGTTTAATCCTTCTATTACCTGGGGAAACCAAAAGTGAAATGGTGCTGCCCCTAGTTTTAAAAGGAGGCCTAAGGAGATAATTAGAGGAAGCGACCCTATTGGCAGAATAATTAATGAGGCGGAGAAGATAATTAGGGCTGAGCCTAGAGCTTGTACTAAGAAATATTTTAGGGCTGCTTCTGATAAGATTTTATTTTTTTTTGAAGAGATAAGGGGGATGAAGGATATTAGGTTAAGTTCGAGTCCCACTCAGGCTGAGAACCATGACCTAGATGAGATAGCTAAGATTGAGCCCGAAAGAAGGGAGATTAAAAATATAATTTTTAAAGGAGTAAAAGTCACCAAAAAGAGGAATTATCCCATAAATGAGGTATGAGCCCATTAGCTTCTTTAGCTTATCTTTTTAGGACCCCTGGACACAGGGGTATGATGAGGAGTTTAAATTTTAGGGAGGTCTAATTTTAGCACGGGGGTTGATTAATGTTGGTAATTTGGGAGTGTATATTTATAGGGGGCTTAATTTTGACAGGAGAATATCGGGGCCTGTTATTATTTAATTTTAATTTTTTATTATTTTATCTCTTCCGTTCATATATTTCTAGGGTAGGGGTAATTATTTAAGTTTGAGATTATCAAAATGAATACTTATTATTTTGGCACGGGTAAAATAGAATACTGTTTAACAGCAAAATAGCAGGTGTGTTTAAAGGGGGGGGAAATAATTTAAAGGACTATCTTATATATATATACATCTAAATTAATATAAAATATTTCTAGAGTATTATAATGAGAGAAGTCTTATGTACAAGAATATTAAAGATAATACTGCTTTGTCTTGTAATAGAATAAATCCTTTAGAAGTAGAGACTCCCCCTTGAGGACGGGAGTCCTTACTTCTGAATGGATTTACTCTTCTTGTAGATTCTTCGCATTTATTGATAGACATTCCTCTTATCATATTAGGGGAACGATAAGAAAAAGCTAGGTGAGATAATCTCTCATGTAAGATATACTGTATTTATATGTAGGGTTGATTGGTATATATTTTTAATTATAGATAAAATAACGAGGTGTCTATTTACATATCTTTAAATGTATATATATATAACTAGAAAGTTCATAAAAATAAGAGACCCTAAAATAGAAAAACTTTTATTGGTAATTACCTCAAGAAATTATAATTAAAATAGTTTATTAAGAAGATTTTTCTAATTAAAAAATACGGTTATATATTAAAAATTAAGGTAAGTTTTCTTATAATGAATAAATCTAGATTTATTCTTTTTTTTTTTTCTGGTTTAAACGGAGGGAATAAAGTTTAAAGTGTAATTAAGTTTTAAGAGGGGGGGGAGAATGCATTACGTAATTATTAGATGATATACATACATTTATGTTCCAGACAACAATTAATTGAATTATAATGAGCCAGTGATTTTATATAAGGGAATCTAGATTGTAGACAGAATTTTTTATATATAGAATAAAGACTGTAAAATAGAACCACCTTATAGAGGGGGTTCTATTAGAAAGGAATTATTCTCTTATTGAACTAGATTAAATTACTATCAAAGGGAGAATTTACTTTAGAAAGAGTACTAAGACTCTAATAAATATAAAGTTTATTTGATTTGTATATAGGAACAGAATATTCATATTACTAATATATATCAAAGATAAAATAAAACATAAGACCTTTTACATTTCTATAAATGTATATATAGTAGAGGGGAAGAAGAAATTACGGCTCAAGGGGGAGAATTTACTTTAGAAAGAGTACTAAGACTCTAATAAATATAAAGTTTATTTGATTTGTATATAGGAACAGAATATTCATATTACTAATATATATCAAAGATAAAATAAAACATAAGACCTTTTACATTTCTATAAATGTATATATAGTAGAGAGGGGAAAGGAATTACGGCTCCAGAGGGAGAGCCGTGGGTTGGGGGGCATAGTTTGCTATACCATCCATATTATTGAATATAGATTCTTATTATTTTTAATAGGGGGGTAAAGGTTAGTAAAATCTGGTTTTAGTTTTAGTTTGGGTTATTGACTTGAGTCAAAATAAAGCTAAAGATTAGTGTTTCAGTTACGTTGAAGAGGTTGTCGTGGTATCGATTTATTTTGAGTTAAAATAGTTTGTTTGTAGAATAGAGAATGGGAAAAATATTTTGGTAATTGAGTAATTAGGAAGGAATGATTTTAAGGACTATAGAGGAGAGTACCGTGAGGGAAGATTGAAATAAGCATGTAATGTTAATATTGTAAAAGTAAAAGTAAAGTTTTGTACCTTGTGTATTAGGGGCGTTTAATATAATATAATTATTGTATAAGTCCCGAAAGAAAGATAGCTAAATTATTAAGAGAGTTTTTGTTGTAAAAAAATTCTAAATTTTATTTTAGTAGTGAAACACTAATCGGGCTTTTTAATATCTGGTTCTTTACGAAATAAATTAAATTTAGTTTTAGTATTAATATAATTACTAAGGGTAAGAGTAGGAGGGTAGAGCTTCTTATTAAATTTTTATAGGGGTGTAAATTAGAGTGGTTATTTGGCTAGGCTTGGAAGTAGCTATGCTTGTAAAGTGTTATTATTAATATTTTATTATTTTAATATTTTTAACTCTTTGGGTAAGTAGGAAAGAATATTTAAAAATTTTATTAAAATATTTAAAATTGGTGTATTAGTATATATGGTGATTTATATCGTAAATTGTAAAATTAAAATAAAATTATATGGGGTATATTTGTTTAATAAAGGAACTCGGCAAATATTGCTTTCGCCTGTTTATCAAAAACATGTCTATACGGAGGTTTGTATAGTCTGGCCTGCCCATTGGGTTACTAAAAGGCCGCGGTATATTGACCGTGCGAAGGTAGCATAATCATTAGTCTTTTAATTGAGGGCTTGTATGAACGGTTAGACGAGAAGTGGACTGTCTTTATTGAAGCAATTGAATTTAACTTTTTAGTGAAAAGGCTTAAATGATCTAGGGGGACGATAAGACCCTATAAAGTTTAACATAATGAGGATAAAAAATTAATTAGATTATAAAGTTTATTATCATAAATAATGTTTTGTTGGGGCGACAAGAATAAAAATAATTTAACTGTTCTTTTTTAGATACAAAAATATTTGTGTAGGGTGATCTTTTTTAGAAGTATTAGAGTAAATTACTTTAGGGATAACAGCGTAATTTTTTTTGAGAGTTCTTATCGACAAAATAGTTTGCGACCTCGATGTTGAATTAAAGGGTCTTTATAATGGAGGCGTTATAGGAGAGGGTCTGTTCGACCTTTAAATCTTTACATGATTTGAGTTCAAACCGGCGTAAGCCAGGTTGGTTTCTATCTCCTGGGTTGGTAAAAGTTATTTTAGTACGAAAGGATTAAATAGCTAAAATAATTTTTATTTGATAAAGTGTATGTATTAATTACAGGATTTTTCAGGGAGAAAAGAATTCTTCTATCTTTAATTTCCAAAATTAATATTTTTTAAACTACTCTCTGATTTAGATTATTATTTATGGTTTGAAAGCCGTAAGGGACTACAAGAAATATTAATAATTTTAACTACAACAATTAGGGTTAGCAGGAGATAGAGAATTACAAATAAGGTAAAGAATATAGGGGGTAGGGAGTAGATTACACTTGTTGAGGAAATTATAGGATTAATTTTATTCGAGAATACGTCGTAGGAGAATATATTTATTTTAGAGGGGAGGATTATAGGATCTAGAGACAAAAGTATAGATGAGGTTATTAAAGTAAGGGGGATCAAAGTTGATAGGGGTAATCTTATTTTAAACGGCTCGTTTGAGGCTAAGGATGCGATATAAATGAATAGGATTAATATACCTCCCAAAAAGATTAAGAATAGGATATATGAGAACCAAAATGAAGGGTTATGGAGCCCGGATGAGACACACAAGGTAGCAGTTTGGGTTAGTAAGATTAGTCCTATGGAGAGGGGGTGAGTTAGTTGTAAGAATAATAGGGAAAGGGCTAGAATAAAGGGTGTTACGAAATATGAGATATCATTTATTATGGGTAATGAAGTTTCAAGAAAGAATTCATCATTGGTTTACAAGACCAATATTTTTTATAAACTATTAAAACTTTAAAATTTAAATTAAAAAAAATTTAAGTAGTTTAGTTAAAACGTTGGTTTGTGGGGCCAAAAATATGAATAATAATTTTATTTTAAATTATGTTATGGCATATTTCTATTCATTTAATTAGTTTGGTTTTTTTATTACTAGGGTCATTAGTCACAACGGGAGTGGGTTTGGCTTGCTTGGATTTTGGTTTTAGGTGTGTAATTGAATGGGAGATTTATTCTTTAAATTCTTCTTCTATTGTTATAACTTTTGTTTTTGATTGAATTAGAAGGCTTTTTTTAGGGTTTGTTTTGTTTATTTCTTCTATAGTTATATATTATAGGGGGGATTATATAAGGGGGGATAAGGGGTTTAATCGATTTATGTATTTAGTATTTTTATTTGTCCTTTCTATAGGGTTTTTAATTGTTAGCCCTAATTTAATTAGAATTCTTTTAGGTTGGGATGGGCTGGGTTTAATTTCTTATATTTTGGTCGTATATTATCAGAATGAAAAATCTGCTAACGCTGGTATATTAACTATTTTATCAAATCGTATTGGTGACGTGGGTATTTTATTGAGGATCACGTTAATATTTATATTAGGGGGTTGAAATTTTATTTTTTATGGCCCTCATATGGGGGCCAGCTACGGCATTATAAAAGGTTTAGTATGTTTGGCAGCTATAACTAAAAGGGCTCAAATTCCTTTTTCAGCTTGACTACCGGCAGCTATGGCTGCTCCTACTCCTGTATCAGCTTTAGTTCATTCTTCTACGTTGGTTACAGCGGGGGTCTATCTTTTGATTCGGTTTAGAAGGGCCTTAGAGGGCTCTTCTGTTCAGTCTTTTTTATTAGTAATTTCTTGTCTTACTATATTTATGGCAGGATTGGGGGCCAATTATGAATTTGATTTAAAAAAAATTATTGCTTTATCTACTTTGAGTCAACTAGGTGTCATAATGAGAATTCTTTCTTTAGGGTTTTCAGATCTTGCCTTTTTCCATTTGCTGACTCATGCTTTATTTAAGGCTTTGTTATTTATATGCGCAGGGGTAATAATTCATAGCTCTAAGGAGTGGCAAGATATCCGGGGTATAGGTAATTTTGTGACAGGGCTACCCTTAACGAGGGTTTGTATAAATTTAGCCAACTTAGCTCTTTGTGGGATACCCTTTTTAGCTGGTTTTTATTCTAAGGACTTAATTCTTGAGGTGGTTTTTATAAGGGAGGTAAATTTTTTTAGGTTTTTATTATATAGGGTAGCTACAGGTTTAACAGTGAGATACACTTTTCGGTTGTTGTATTATACAATAAGTGGGAGTAGGAATATAAGGGGGGGCATATTTATTAGCGAGGGTTTTAATAATATAATAAGGGGGATTATTTTATTAAGGTTTGGGGCTGTAGTGGGTGGTGCTTTTTTGGCCTGGGTGGTATTTCCTGACCCTTATATAATTTGTTTGGGTCTTTTTTTGAAGAGGTTGGCCTTGTTGTTAAGGGGTTTGGGGGCGTTAATTGGTTATATTTTAAATATTGTTAGAGTAAGGTATAATTTGAAAATATTAGTGGTTTATTCTCCTGCGGTATTTTTTGGTTCAATGTGGTTTATACCTATATTATCAACTTTGAGTTTATCACATTGGGGGCTTACAATGGGGGGTGCTTTTACTAATATTATGGATAAGGGTTGGTCTGAATATTTAGGTGGTGAAGGGGGCTTTCAGGGTTCTATAGTAGGGGCTAAATATTTACAGGTTAGCCAGGATAACATAATAATAGTTTATATTAAAAGATTTTTTTTATGGGTTATTATTGTTTTCTTTTATCTAATTTAAATAACTTATATATTTTAATCAGAATATTGCGTTGAAGTTGCAAAGGAGGCCTGGGGCCTGTAAGTGTTGGTATTTTTAGAAGTGGGACCTTCGGCTTTACAGTGAAAATGTAATGTGTTGTTTACACTATAAAAACGAGAGTGGAACGGAATCTAACCGCTCGGGATTTAAGTTAGAAGCTTTATCCCTATCAAAAAATCTCCTTGGTAGGAAATAAATTCAATTGTATCATTAACAGGGATAAGCCTCTATTTGGCTTCTACCAAAAATTAGAGGTATAAAACCAAGAGTTAGGTCGAAACTAAGTGCAAATATTCGCTTTCTAATTTGAAAGAGGTATTAAAACACTTTATGAATGCAAATCATATGTCATGATTGACTACAATTCCAATGGGCTCATTCAAGAGCCCCTTTTCATCATTCGTAGAAGAGACCAAATAGGAGGATAAGTAGAAAAAAAAGTCCCGTTAAAGTTCATGAAAAGATATTAGTAAATAGGGGTACTGAAGCTAGGGGTAGTAGGAGGGTAATTTCTACGTCAAAAATTAGGAAAATTACAGCGATTAAAAAAAATCGCAAGGAGAATGGCAGTCGGGCAGTTTCTTTTGGGTCGAACCCACATTCGAATGGGGATATTTTTTCTCGGTCTAAAATTATTTTTTTTGATAGAAGAGAGGATGTTAGTATAATTAGGGTTACAACAATTAATCTGAGGGTAATAGAGGATAGTAAGGCTAAGATTAATTTTTCTATTTTATAGACTTTTTAGTTGGAAGCTAAATGTACAAAGTATACTAAAAAATTATCTCCCCCACCAATAGATGAAAATATAAAGGAATAGCCAAACTACATCTACGAAGTGTCAGTATCATGCGGCAGCCTCAAACCCGAAGTGGTGGTTATTGGAGAAGTGACATTTATAAAGTCGGTAAAGGCAAATTGAGAGGAATGAAGTTCCGATTAAAACATGAAGGCCGTGGAAGCCAGTTGCTACAAAAAAAGTTGCCCCATAAACTGAGTCCCTAATGGAAAAAGAGGCTTCAAGGTACTCATAGGCTTGGAGACTAGTAAAATATATCCCAAGGATAACAGTTATGCTCAGACTTTGTATAGCCTCGGAAAATTTTGAATTTAAAATAGCATGGTGGGCTCATGTTACTGTTGCTCCTGATGACAGGAGAATGGTGGTATTTAGGAGTGGAATTTGGAAGGGGTTAAATGGTTGAATTCCAGCCGGGGGCCAATAGACTCCAATCTCTACTGAAGGGGCTAATCTTCTATGAAAAAATGCTCAAAAGAAAGAGTAAAAAAATAAGATTTCTGAGATAATAAATAAAATTATACCTCATCGTAGACCCTTTATTACGACCCAGGTATGTAGTCCTTGATAAGTTCCTTCTCGTGTAATATCTCGTCATCATTGAATTATTGTTAGGGTAGTTGTAATTAATCTAAATAAAAGTAAGTCGGGGTTATATTGGTGGAATCACTTAATAAGCCCCGATGTTATTAATATGGCGCTAATGGATCCTGTTAGTGGCCAAGGTCTCATATCTACTAGATGGTATGCATGGTGTCTATGGGAGGACATTAGTTTACTTCTCTGGCGTAAAGGGTTCTAAGGACGGCAAATACATAGGATTGGATAATTGCAACGGCAGACTCTAGCATTAATAGCAAAATTTGGGAGAAAATTAACAGAAACACTAGTCTGGAGGGGATAAGGGGCCCCATATTACCTAATAAAGAGAGGAGAAGGTGACCAGCAATTATATTAGCTGCTAACCGGATGGCGAGTGTGCCTGGGCGGATAATGTTTCTAATAGTTTCAATTAGAACTATAAAAGGTATAAGGATTCTTGGGGTTCCCTGGGGAACTAAATGGGCTAGTATATGTTGTGTATGGTTAATTCATCCAAATAAGATAAAGGATCTCCATAGTGGGAGTGCTAAGGAGAGCGTTATGGCAAGATGTCTTGATCTTGTGAAGATATAAGGGGCTAGACCTAGAAGATTGTTAAATAAGATAAAACTGAAGAGTGAGATGAATAAGAGTGAGGAATTTAAGTTGGATAACTTTAGGATAGGGCTAAACTCATTGTGTAATGTTTTTAAGATCTTTGATCATATTAAAGCCCATCGGGAGGGGCTTCTCCAATAAAATAGGGGAATAAAATATAATCCTAGAAAGGTTGAGATTCAGTTTAAATGTGAGGAAAAGATTCTTGAGGAGGGCTCAAAGATAGAGAATAATCTGGTTATCATTTTCAAGATTTTTCAAGTTTTATTGGTTTGGTTTCGGGGAAGGTCATTTTTATAGGCGGGTTTACAAAAAAATTGAAAATTATGAACAAAAAAAATCCAAGGATAAATATAAAAAGTAAGTTTAATCATAGAAGGGGTCTTATTTGGGGCATATAAAAATATCGCAAGATTATTTAAGTTTGACAAACTTATGTTATATATTAACTAATTTTTATCACAAGAAGTAGATTCTACTATTTCAGGTTTAAAAGACCTGATCTTATTATAAGTATCTTATGCCTTAGATATTAAGGGAAAATAGTTCAGAATTAGAAGAAATTCAATTTAGGAATGAGTCAATAGAGACTCTTTCAATTACAATAGGTATAAAGCTATGATTAGCCCCACAAATCTCTGAGCATTGGCCGTAGAATAAACCTGGCCGGTTGATTAAGAATCTTACTTGGTTGAGACGTCCTGGGACGGCGTCGGCTTTAATTCCTAGGGCGGGGACAGTTCAGGAGTGAATAACATCGGCGGCGCTAATAATTAGCCGAATTTGGACATTAAAGGGTAGAGTGGCCCGATTGTCAACATCTAATAGTCGAAATTCTGATAGGGCTTGGTTTAAAGGGGGCGTCATGTAGGAGTCGAATTCAACTCCTAAAAAATCTGAGTATTCATAGGATCAATATCATTGGTGGCCGATGGTTTTTAAAGTAACTCTGGAATTATTTGTTTCATCTAAGAGATATAGGAGTCGCAGGGAGGGCAACGCGATAAAAATTAAAATAATAGAGGGGAGAATAGTTCAAATAATTTCAATAATTTGGTTTTCAAGGAGGAATCGATTAATAAAGGAGTTTAAGGTAGAATTTATTATAATATAACCCACTAAGGTAGTAATTAGGATTAAGATAAACATGGTGTGATCGTGAAAGTAAATTAACTGTTCCATTAGAGGTGATGCCCTATCTTGTAGCCCTAAGTATCCTCATGATGCCATTACTAAAAGAAGAAACTTCTTCATTGTAGGGGCTTAAACCCTACACATTAATCTGTCATTTTAGGTAATTAGAGATTGTTGGGATTTCTATGTATCTATGGTCGGCTGGGGGATAAGGGTGCTGCCATTCAATCGAAGTTCTTAAGAATGGGGAGAAAGGTGCGGGTCGCTTTAGTATTAGGGCCTCTCAGACAATGATTATAAATCATAATACTGCTGTAAGAGAGATTAGTGAACCAATTGATGAGAGGATATTTCATGTTGTAAATGCATCAGGGTAATCTGAATACCGGCGGGGTATTCCATTTAATCCCAAAAAGTGTTGGGGGAAGAATGTCATGTTTACTCCTAAAAATATGGAGAAGAAATGAGGCCCTAGTCATTTGGGGTTTAGGGAAAGGCCTGTGAATAAGGGGAATCAGTGAACAATGCCTGCAAAGATTCCAAATACTGCCCCTATCGATAGGACATAGTGAAAGTGGGCTACTACGTAGTATGTATCATGCAGGACGATGTCAATAGAAGAATTAGCTAAAATAACTCCTGTTAACCCTCCTACTGTGAATAGGAAAATAAATCCTAATGTTCAGAGGAGGGAGGGAGTAAAAGAGAACTGAGAGCCTTGGAGGGTTCTTAGTCATCTAAAAATTTTAATTCCGGTCGGGATGGCGATAATTATGGTTGCTGATGTAAAGTAGGCTCGTGTGTCAACATCTATTCCTACTGTAAATATATGGTGGGCTCAAACTAAGAATCCTAAAATTCCAATAGCAGCTATAGCGTAGATTATACCCAATGTTCCAAAAGCTTCTTTTTTACCTGACTCTTGGGCCACGATGTGGGAAACTATACCAAAGGCAGGGAGAATAAGAATATAAACTTCAGGGTGTCCAAAAAATCAGAATAGGTGCTGGTAGAGGATGGGGTCTCCCCCCCCTGAGGGGTCAAAAAAGGTTGTATTTAAGTTTCGATCTGTTAGGAGTATAGTAATAGCTCCGGCAAGGACTGGTAGCGAGAGCAGCAATAAAATAGCAGTGATGAATACTGACCATACAAATAAAGGTATTCGGTCTATAGTTATACCTCTTGTTCGTATATTAATGGCTGTAGTTATAAAATTTACTGCTCCTAAGATTGACGATACACCGGCTAGGTGTAGGGAAAAAATTCCCAGGTCAACTGAGGCTCCTGCATGAGCGATAGAGGCGGCTAAAGGGGGGTAAACAGTCCATCCTGTTCCTACTCCCCTTTCAACTATTCCTCTTGTTAGAAGGAGTGTTAGGGAAAATGGGAGAAGTCAAAATCTTATATTATTTATTCGTGGAAAAGCTATATCTGGGGCCCCTAGTATTAATGGAACTAATCAGTTTCCGAAACCTCCGATTATAATAGGTATAACTATAAAGAAAATTATTACAAAAGCATGAGCTGTTACAATTACATTATAAATTTGGTCATCTCCAATCAATCTCCCAGGTTGTCCTAATTCTGTCCGAATAATTAATCTTAATGAAGTTCCTACTATTCCTGCTCAGGCACCGAAAATAAAATATAATGTCCCAATATCTTTATGGTTTGTTGAGAAGAATCATCGTTGCGT